TAAATACCTATAGTATAAGGTTTCCCATTACTGGCTTCGGAATAGAAACTGAAGATCTTGGTAAAGTGTGAGTTGGCGGGTCCTAATAATTCATGAAAGGAATTATCACATTCCCACAATTCAATTAGATACAAAATTTAGAAACCCCTTTTCATGAAAAGGGGTTTTTTTTTTTCTAATCCTTTCATTTCAGGTAATTGCTTGGTCGTACAGTGGTAGATAGTATTCGATGAAAGAAACAGAACAAATAATAATTGGAACAATTATCAATATTCGTGATGCAACCATTGCTGCATTAGATCCAAAGGTTCCTTCTTAACCTAGCTACAAGGAAGGGACTGAACTCTATGATATGCAAAGACAGAGTGTGAAACCTAAAATAAAAGGATAATAGCAATTGCTAGTTTTAGAATTGAGTTGGGCTCGAAATAAAGGTTTTATTTCTTCGAGAGATCATGGGATACTTTTATTTTTCTTCTCATTCGAAATATTATGTGCAATTAACCAACCTACTACTGAATGAATCTAATGATTAAAAAAGTAAAAGCGTTATCCGGCTGTTTGTTCCAAAATAGATTAGATAAATTGAAAAAGAAACGAAATGATCAAAATAAAAAAAAAAAAATGGAATTTTAAAATCCAATTCTTTTATTCCATAGTTACTCAAAGAGAACTTCATTTTTGATTGAAGTTACAAGACACAGTTCTTATTTACTTGACTCACGGGTTGCTTACTGAATCCGTTGATTCGGAATCACGGGATCCGTAGATGTTACAGATGACGAATCCATCTTTTTTTTTTTTTTTTCTACCCCTTTACTCTCTCTTTTTTAGTGCCAATGGCTGATGAATCAAGAACGTTCAATTGGAACGGATTCTGTCAATTAGTATTTTTTCTTGTCATTGGATCTCGCAAAAATGGAAACTTAGGTAAGTGCTTTATAAACATATGTATAAAAAAGAACATATATCATTTAGCCCCTCCATGACTACTATAACTAGTTATTTCGGTTTTCTACTGGCTGCTTCAACTATAACCCCAGCTCTATTGATTGGTCTGAGCAAGATACGACTTATTTGAAATTCAAATTAATTGAATGAACAATTCATAAAAATGAGTATTTCTGTGAGATTCCCGATATTCTATGTTCTTTCCCGTGTCAATTGCCAATTCTTGGTTATTGAGATTCATGGGCGATTCGGATTAATATTTAGAGATAGATATTACCTCTCTTTTTCTCTTCTTTCAAACAAATTTAAATGATTGAAGTTTTTCTATTTGGAATTGTGTTAGGTCTAATTCCTATTACCTTGGCCGGATTATTCGTAACTGCATATTTACAATACAGACGCGGCGATCAGTTGGACCTTTAATTGAGTAACATCTCTTTTTTTGATTGACCTCCTCTTGAATTTCCAGGAGGTCAAATTAAGGTTGCAGTTCAAGTTAGTGAAGTTATTTTATTGTGATTCGACATTAAAAGAATCACGCTCTGTAGGATTTGAACCTACGACATCGGGTTTTGGAGACCCACGTTCTACCGAACTGAACTAAGAGCGCTTTATTATGATGGGAGATACGAATGTCAAGAAAAGGATTCTTTTCGTACCCCCAATCCATCTTGTATGTATAGTATCATAAAATGATAGATTATGTCCAATTTGAATCGATCTCAATTGACCCCTCGTTACTGTCCATAGGAGAGGTAAGAGGTAATAGGTAGGGATGACAGGATTTGAACCCGTGACATTTTGTACCCAAAACAAACGCGCTACCAAGCTGCGCTACATCCCTTTCATTTGTTGTACAGTGCCATTGTAGGGAATCCCTGTCTTGTTTTCCACATCGTAATTTCCTCTATCTATATAGAATTTCTTTTTCCTTTCCATTCCTTCGATCTTATATAAAAAAGAAAAGAATTATATACATACCTAACATATAAAGGAATGAATATTTATCAGTAATGCTCAGGAAGAAGTGTTTATCTTTTTCAGTTTCAGGGACAGGTGGATCTCATCTACCGGATCATTGTATATATCCATTTTAGTTAGGGATTCCCCGTACAAATACAAATGATCTTTAACTACATATGCATCTGATCATATATATATTACAATATAGAATAAAGTCAATAAAGTTAAAGAAAAAGAAGGAGGATTTTCAATGCGAGATATAAAAACATATCTCTCCACGGCACCTGTACTAGCTACTCTATGGTTCGGGTCTTTGGCGGGTCTATTGATAGAGATTAATCGTTTATTCCCAGATGCGTTGACATTCCCCTTTTTCTCATTCTAGTTATTGACATGGGAAGAGATGAAGAAGATTAGAGATACAATAAATTATCTGTGACTAATCCCCCTCTTTTTTTTTTTTTTAGTTGTTTAGGAAAGAAAGAGAAAGAATAAAAGTGGATTGAACCTCATCGAAACTGGGGTTCAGGATAGAATTCATTTTATATAAGGAGAACAGAAATAGAAGTGTGGGTCGAGGGCAGGCTGTTCAAGATCATACAAGATAGTAAATGAAATACTGAGATTAGGAATAATTGATAGTTAGAAATAATTGTATTACTTAATAATTTTATGACTCTATTGATTGCAACGAAATCCTTCATAATTGAATTGATTTCGAGTTAGCAACTTTTCGTTTCATTCCTTTCTTCTTCTCGGCTTCTGTTCGAATCGAAAATAGAAGAATTGAGTGAATCCAAAATCCAAAGGAGGTTCATGGCTAAGGGTAAACATGTCAGAGTAGTAGTTATTTTGGAATGTACCAGTTGTGTCCGAAATGGTTTGAATAAAGAATCGCGGGGCATTTCCAGATATATTACTCAAAAGAATCGACACAATACACCTAGTCAATTGGACTTGAAAAAATTCTGCCCTTATTGTTACAAGCATACGATTCATGGGGAGATAAAGAAATAAATCGAACGGAACGCGTGTGTCACTCTTCCAAGGAAGAGGAAGAAATTACATATATATATATACAAATAAAATCCTATTTCGGTCGGATCCGAAATGAATGAATAAATGGGATTTTAGAAATAAGAAAGAAATCATGGATAAACCCAAGCGGCCCTTTCGTAAATCTAAGCGATCTTTTCATAGGCGTTTGCCCCCAATTGGATCGGGGGATCGAATTGATTATAGAAACATGAGTTTAATTAGTCAATTTATTAGTGAACAAGGAAAAATATTATCTAGACGAGTGAATAGATTAACCTTGAAACAACAACGATTAATTACTATTGCTATAAAACAAGCTCGTATTTTATCTTCGTTACCTTTTCTTAATAATGAGAAACAATTTGAGAGAACCGAGTCGATCCCTAGAACTACAGGTCCTAGAACCAGAAATAAATAAGCCTATTCCTCAATCGAATCAAAACTCTAATTGGAACTCAGATTGATGTTTTGTTCGAAAAAGCCGCGAGATTGTTGCACCGTAATAATAATAAAAAAAGAATGGGGGAAGAAGAAATCTTTTTTTTTTTTTTTATTGAAAGGTGTTCGTTCATTCCTACTACTTATCTTATCATATGAATTTCTACTATACCCTCCCGGAGTTCATTCTCCGGGGAACTCCGTTTAAAGCATTCCGGTGAATTCCTTCCAATCTCCTTATTTGATGATCTCATTGGAAATCGTGTCAAGACAATTCCTATTTGATATAGCTATTTGTGCAGGTATTTTACGATTAAGAAGCAACTGCCTCTTGTACAGATCAAGTATTAATCGACTATAACTACGGGATCCCCTATTCTCACGAGTTACTGCATTTATCCGAGTGATCCACAAGCGACGAAAACTTCTCTTTCGCCTGCCTCTATCCCGATGAGTGGAAACCAAAGCTCTCATTTTCTGTTGAATAGTAGTTCGAGTAAGTCTTGAATGAGCCTCTCGAAAGGTTGATGCAAATAAACGAATTTTTGTTCTACGTCTCCAAGCTCTATATCTTCTTCTAACTCTGGTCATTGAATCAAATGAAACTTTGATGAATAACTAATTGATTTCTTTCAGTCATTCTTTTCCCCTCTCCTGGTTTATTAATAACAAAACGGATTCTTCCGATGTATAAAATACAAATTCCAATGGCTTTTGCTACTATAACCTTCCCAACCACGATTTTTTTATTTCTTCCAGGCATTTCACCTCAAAAAAAAAAAAAAGAAATTGTACCGATGTTAGGTATAAAAAAAATCAAAGTAGGTATAAAATAATATAGTAAATAGTGGTTTCCATCGTTTCTATGGTTACTTCTTAAACGGTGAGGTCCTCTCTATACACCGGAGCCCCTTTCCTCATTTAATCAATGTTATTGGTAACTTGTACAGTTCACACTCTTTGGCTCTACCCATGAATTATCCAGTAATAGGTCTTTTTACAATGAGATCTATCCATACAGTGACGGCATTTAATTATGAAGGTTGAATAGGTAGCTGACCCTGTTAGTCCGTTCTTGCAAGAGTAGGAGCATAATCTTTCTGCTTTTTAAATATAATATCATTTTCCCCGCTTAATGGATAACCATTTGCTACCAATGGGAAATTGCTTTTCATCTCAAATCGAGATGATTGGATTTGCACCAATGGAAACCATAAATTCCATACACAATAGCGGTAGCGGTATATGAGAGATCTTTATTTTTAGATAATGAATAGAGTTCTTCTATTCTATCTTATTCATGGGTACGGGCCATTGATACTGTAAAAATGGTCTCATTTGTTCTAGCTCATGATCTGAACGAGTCGCACATACACCCTAGTACATGTTCCTCGACGCTGAGGACATCCTCGAAGAGCAGGGGATTTCGTGACATTTCTTATTGGCTGTCTTATGTTTCTAATAAGTTGTTTAATAGTTGGCATGCTGAATCATATACAGAATGGGTTGGTTTAGATCGATCCTAACCAGATGATTATCAATTATTTCCATTTAATATTTTATTCAGGTAAGAAGATAAAAGATCAAATAATGGTTCATTCAAATTATGATTCGAAATGGAATCAAAGATTTATGTCAAATCCCCGGTATTTTCGACCGCTACAAGATCAATAATGCCATGATCTTGGGCTTCTGTTGCTGACATAAAAACATCCCTTTCCATGTCTTCGGATACAACCCATAAAGGATTGCCCGTTCTTTGTACATAAACCCTTGTGAGGGTTTCGCGGAGTTTTAGTAGTTCTTTCGCTTCCAGGATAAATTCTCCTGTGGGTGCCTCATAAAAAGAACTAGCAGGTTGATGGATCATAACCCTGATGATATAACATAATGAATGATTCCTCTACCTCGCATGATTGGGGGAAGGGATAAAGAATAACAAGCGGGGAGAAAAAAAAAAAAATAGAATTGAACAACCGTACAGGCATTTTTTGTGCATTGCATACGGCTCTGCAATGGAATTTCTTTTTCTCTTCTTTCGTCGAAGAAAGAGACAAGTCGAATCCATCAGACCCGGATCGTTGAATGATCCATTTACCATCCTTCCTTTCGGAGTAATCAAAAATACTATGATGGTTCCGTTGCTTTATATATTTATCTCGTTTGTGATTCAGCAATCCCAAAGTTTCTTTCTAATCCGATCAAATCAAAATTAAGTAAAAAATGATCTTTTTTCACACTCTTTCATAACATAAATATTGGATGGAAAGAGACTTCTGGTGTGGAAGCAAAAAGGTTTGTGACGCTGAAACGGACCCCGATACATAAGATCAAATCGGAAATAACCTTTTTTTCATACTACTATCCCGATACATAATCTCATATTATATTATGAAAAAAAAAAATAATAATAATAGTTTGCTCATATCGAACTTGAAATGCCATGCTATTATGACTTAATTATTTTATTCATATTCCATATGGCGAAGGCATAGTCTTTTTTTTTTTTTCTCAAATCAAAAAACTCATTGGCGCCAAGCGTGAGGGAATGCTAAACGTTTGGTAATTTCTCCTCCGACCAGGATGAAAGATCCCATTGAAGCGGCTAATCCCATGCATATTGTATGCACATCTGGTGGCACAAATTGCATAGTATCATAAATAGCTATTCCTGGGATTACCCATCCGCCGGGAGAATTTATAAACAAATAAAGATCTTTGGTATCATCTTCTATGCTGAGATATACCATGAGACCAACAAGTTGATTCGAGATCTCGCTATCAACTTGTTGGCCTAAAAAAAGTAATCTTTCTCGATGAAGTCGGTTGATTAGGACAAAATTGTATTCCTTAGGAACCGTACACGCACCTTTGGATGCATACGGTTCAAAAAATCAAAATTGAGAAAAAAAAAAGAAATGTGTCGATTCCAGCCCTATTTCTTTTTTCGTAGCAGGCTTTTTCCTAATGAAGGGGCTTTTTCTTTCATTTTCAAGAAACACGAGTTTTGACTTGCTTCCCTATCTATATAAAAAAGAATTCACTGAACTTATCGAACTAACCTCTCATTGATGTATTGTTTCATCGAGATCCAAATCACTATGTCATTTTCTTGTTCCCGAATGGGCCTCTTCAACTCTTTTAGGTTTATGCTCTACTCCGGGTAAAGGTCTGCCCGAATTCCATTTGTACATATAGGACAAATGATTCCAGTACCACTTCTTTTTGCTACGACTTTCTTCTTTTTCAATTTGTTTTATGCCTTCCACAAAATATTCGATGTATTCACCATATTATTCCATTCCATTGATTGGCGAGATCACTCATATGGTATAAAGAAATCATTTAGGATAGGGTGGGAATCATACATAGATTCCCGATTTGGTATTTTCTGAACGGAGCCTGTATACTTCATTTTATTGGTCCAAGCCAACCATAAATTCTTTTAATTGATAATATGGATCCCCCAACCAAAAATAAATTGATCTAATTGCACTTCACGCTTCGAATTATTGATGGTTCAATCAATCTTTCTTGGGCGAAATAGAGGATATCTCGATCGGGGGAGAAAACGGGGAAATCCCATATGACCCAATATGTCTGACAAGTCACACTATACGTCAACCCAAACTGCATCTTCCTCTCCAGGACTCCGGAAAGGTACTTTTGGAACACCAATGGGCATTAAATGAAAGAAAAAGGAGTTAAGTACTCTATTTCACTTTGATGTGGAAACGTAATAAACAATATAAACAATGGGTTTATTGTCTTCATAATATTGTCATTTATCGTATTTTATCGATCGATTGGAAGATTCATGGAGGAAGACGGAATAAAGGAAAATTCTTACGAACGGATCGTTCGAATGATAAACAAGTATCTATAAATTCGCTCACAAAAAATAGGACTAATCGCCCCATTGCGTATTGGTACTTATTGGGTATAGAATAGATCTGCTTCTTTTTGTTCCTACGAGCAGAAGTTCCATTATTACCAACGTAACAGAATAAATATTAACCCTTGTTTCGAGATAATCCAACGAAAAGGTGAGGTCCATAGCATAGTTATTTCCAATGCGATAAAGTGACATAGTGTCTATTTTTTTTTTTGAGAAAGGGGTATTTCCATGGGTTTGCCTTGGTATCGTGTTCATACCGTCGTATTGAATGATCCTGGTCGGCTGCTTTCTGTCCATATAATGCATACCGCTCTAGTTTCTGGTTGGGCCGGTTCGATGGCTCTATACGAATTAGCAGTTTTTGATCCTTCTGACCCCGTTCTTGATCCAATGTGGAGACAAGGTATGTTCGTTATACCCTTCATGACTCGTTTAGGAATAACCAACTCATGGGGCGGTTGGAGTATCACAGGAGGAACTATAACGAATCCGGGTATTTGGAGTTACGAGGGTGTGGCCGGGGCACATATTGTGTTTTCTGGCTTGTGCTTCTTAGCAGCTATCTGGCATTGGGTGTATTGGGACCTAGAAATATTCTGTGATGAACGTACGGGAAAACCCTCTTTGGATTTGCCCAAGATCTTTGGAATTCATTTATTTCTCTCAGGGGTGGCTTGCTTTGGGTTTGGCGCATTTCATGTAACAGGCTTGTATGGTCCTGGAATATGGGTGTCCGATCCTTATGGCCTAACCGGAAAAGTACAATCTGTAAATCCAGCATGGGGCGCGGAAGGTTTTGATCCTTTTGTTCCGGGAGGAATAGCCTCTCATCATATTGCAGCAGGTACATTGGGCATATTAGCGGGTCTATTCCATCTTAGTGTCCGCCCACCCCAACGTCTATACAAAGGATTACGTATGGGCAATATTGAAACTGTCCTTTCCAGTAGTATCGCTGCTGTCTTTTTTGCAGCTTTCGTTGTTGCTGGGACTATGTGGTATGGTTCAGCAACTACCCCGATCGAATTATTTGGTCCCACTCGTTATCAGTGGGATCAGGGATACTTCCAGCAAGAAATATATCGAAGAGTTGGCGCCGGTCTAGCCGAGAATCTGAGTTTATCGGAAGCTTGGTCTAAAATTCCTGAAAAATTAGCTTTCTATGATTACATCGGTAATAATCCGGCGAAAGGTGGATTATTCAGAGCAGGCTCAATGGACAACGGGGATGGAATAGCTGTTGGATGGTTAGGACACCCTATTTTTAGAGATAAAGAAGGGCATGAACTTTTTGTACGTCGTATGCCTACTTTTTTTGAAACATTTCCAGTAGTTTTGGTAGACGGAGACGGAATTGTTAGAGCCGATGTTCCTTTTAGAAGGGCAGAATCGAAGTATAGTGTCGAACAAGTGGGTGTAACTGTTGAGTTCTATGGTGGCGAACTCAATGGAGTCAGCTATAGCGATCCTGCTACTGTGAAAAAATATGCTAGACGTGCCCAATTGGGTGAAATTTTTGAATTAGATCGTGCTACTTTGAAATCCGATGGTGTTTTTCGGAGCAGTCCAAGGGGTTGGTTCACTTTTGGACATGCTACGTTTGCTTTGCTCTTCTTTTTCGGACACATTTGGCATGGTGCTAGAACCTTGTTCAGAGATGTTTTTGCTGGTATTGACCCAGATTTGGATGCTCAAGTGGAATTTGGAGCATTCCAAAAACTTGGAGATCCAACTACAAGGAGACAGGTAGTCTGATACAACATTGCTATGGTATCTTTCGCCTCTATATTTGATTTTTTTATTTGACAGAAGGTACCGTAGAAATATTGATTTTCATCATCGCCTTTCTTTGCTCTTGTCCTTTCTTTATCTGGGAAATGATCCCAAATGAACAGGTGTGGAAGCTATAATTGTAAACCACGATCGAATCTATGGAAGCATTGGTTTATACATTCCTGTTAGTATCGACTTTAGGGATAATCTTTTTCGCTATATTTTTTCGAGAACCGCCTAAGGTCCCGACTAAAAAGATGAAATGATTTTTCATTATCTTAATTGAAGTAATGAGTCCCCCATATGGGGGACTCATTACTTCAATTAGTCCCCGTGTTCCTCGAATGGATCTCTTAGTTGTTGAGAGGGTTGCCCAAAAGCGGTATATAAGGCGTACCCTGTAAAGCTTACAAGTGAACCAGATATGGAGATGGCGACTAAGGTTGCTGTTTCCATTATTAGAAATTTCAAGACCGCGATGGATCTATGCTACGATAAGATCGTTTATTTAAAACGGAATAGTATACAAAGTCAACAGATCTCAACCAATGAAATAGTATTTATGGCTACACAAACCGTTGAGGGTAGTTCTAGATCTGGGCCAAGACGAACTATTGTAGGGGATTTATTGAAACCATTGAATTCGGAATATGGTAAAGTGGCTCCTGGATGGGGAACCACCCCATTTATGGGTGTCGCAATGGCTCTATTTGCAATATTCCTATCTATTATTTTGGAGATTTATAATTCTTCCGTTTTACTGGATGGGATTTCAATGAGTTAGGTCCATAAGGCTTTTCAATCAAAAATGAATCACTTAGGACTCAGATTTATAGTCCATTCTGGTAGTTCGACCGTGGAATTCCGTTGTTTCGGTATTTCCGGAATATGAGTGTGCGACTTGTTATAATTGATCCTATTGATAGTACAGAGAATGGG